TCAGGACAATTCAAGATTCAAAATAAATGATTCAAAAACGGAAAAGAAACTAATAGAAAATTAGAAAATAGAAAAATGGATACACAAGAAAAATAGAAGAAAAGATAAGAAGAAATACGGCCACCCCCTATATTTTTGCTACCTTCTCCTACAAAGAAACTCATGACACCAATCCCGTTGGCAATTCCATCAATTATTCGTCTATCAAAAAAATGCGTTAATTTCGCCAATTTTCTTATTCCCCCGGTAAAGGATGTTGTATAAAAAGTATCCATATAAGCCCGATTATATGACCAATCATATAGAGCGTTTATAAATTTATCCCAATGTTTTCTTTTCGGACCTAACTTACCAAATGAATTTATTAAATCAAAATTTTTAAAAGACAAATAGGTGGGTTTATATAAAAAAGACGCGATAAATATTCCGAAATAAGCTATACTGACTGACAAAGTTGCAGTTTTAAAAAATTCATACCAATTTATCGAATCTTTTAATTTTTCATGTAAAAAGTTAATAGGGGGTTCTAACCATTTGGTTAATATATCCAAATTTGTTCTAAAAGGAAGTCCTATGGATCCAACAAAAAAAGTAAATAGGACTAATAGAAGTAAAGGAAATAACATCGTATTATTCGACTCATAAGGATAAAAAAAGGCCTTTTTTTTATCAAAACGAAGAATATTAATAAAAGGCCGTTCCCCTTCTCTTTTTCTTACATTCTGATGACTCCGATATGTCTTTTTCAAAAAAAAAGAAGAACTTTGATTATTATTTATTCTTGATAAACTAAAATTCTTGTTAATTCTTTTCGAATATCTCTTACCCCATAGAGATATGGAATAGAAAGAAGCATTTTGATTTCCGCTGTAATTTTGAAAATGAACGTTTAAATGGCCTTCAAAAGTAAGCAAATAAATACGAAACATATAAAATGCGGTTAATCCCGCGGTGGCCCAAGCCATTATTGCGAAAATTGGCGAATACAACCAACTATCATTAAGAATTTCATCTTTTGACCAAAAACAAGCAAGAGGTGGAATACCACAAAGAGAAAGTGTACCTAATAAAAAAGAAGTTTTGGTAATCGGTACATGTTTTGTTAAACCGCCCATAAGAACCATATTCTGACTTTTATCCGGAGAATAGCCAACAACGGTTTCCATTGAATGAATAACGGACCCAGACCCTAAAAATAATAATGCTTTGGAATAAGCATGAGTAATCAAATGAAATAAAGCACTTCGATAAGACCCCATCCCTAGGGCTAACATCATATAACCCAATTGAGACATTGTCGAATAGGCTAAACCCCTTTTAATGTCTTTTTGAGCAAGAGCTAAAGTAGCTCCTAATAATAATGTGATTGTGCCTATCAATGCGATTAAATCCATTATATGGGGTATAACCATAAAAAGAGGGAGAAGGCGAGCTACAAGAAAAATCCCCGCTGCTACCATGGTAGCAGCGTGTATAAGAGCGGAAATGGGAGTGGGTCCTTCCATAGCATCGGGTAACCACACATGAAGGGGAAATTGTGCAGACTTAGCAACCGCACCGGCAAATAATAAAGCAGCACAGAAAGTAACAAAGGAAAAATAAACTTCATTATTATAAATCAAGTTATTGAGGATTTCGAATAAATCCCGAAATTCAAAACTACCTGTTATCCAATAAAAACCTAAAATTCCTAATAATAACCCCAAATCCCCCACACGATTAGTTACAAATGCTTTTTGGCAAGCATTTGCCGCAAAAGGTCGTGTAAACCAAAACCCTATTAATAAATAAGAACACATTCCAACTAATTCCCAAAAAAAATAAATTTGTATCAAATTTGAACTAGTAACTAATCCCAACATGGAAGTACTGAAAAAACTCATATAAGCAAAAAATCGTAAGTATCCTTGATCGTGAGCCATATAATTATCACTATAAATAAGAACGGTGATTCCAACAGTAGTAATTAACATTAACATAATAGAAGTAAGCGGGTCCACCAGGCAGCCCCATTCTAAAGAAAAATCATTATCGAGTGTCCAAGACCATACATATTGGTGGATAGAACTGCTATTTATTTGCTGAATAGATAAATTAGTTGAAAAAACCATGACTATACTTAACAATAAAATACTTGTAAAAGCCCACATACGACGAATATTTTTTGTTGCTGCCGGAAAAAAAAGAAGTCCCATTCCTATTAACATAGGAACTGGAAGTGGAACAAAAGGTAAAATCCACCCATATTGATATGTTTGTTGCATAAAAAAATTTAAATTCGTAATTAATTCTTTCCGATTTATCGGATTTTACTTCTTTTCAAAGGAGTCAATAAAAAAATGCAAATATGCACTAACTTAAATAGAAAAATATAGAATTTTTTCATTTTTATTTCTTTTTACTTATTCTTTCTCTTCCTAAATTTCTTCTAAATATTTCAAATATTCAAATAAAGAAGTTCTAATCGGTCAAATCATATGAAAGACAAAGATTACTCATTGATATCTTTTTAATTTTCAAATTAAAGTAAAATTTTGACAAATTACTAAAAATATTCTTCTTTTTTTGTTTTTAGAAAAATTTTATGCGATTTTACCATATCGTTCATAGTTTATTTTTTTAGAAAAAAATTCTCTAGAAAAGAGCAGGTTTTTTTGAACAATAGATGTCTTTCACATCCAGCCATACCAATGAGTAATCTCTTAATTTTTATTTAAATGGCAGTTCCAAAAAAACGTACTTCTGCATCAAAAAAGCGTATTCGTAAAAATTTTTGGAAAAGGAAGGGCTATTGGGCGGCGTTAAAAGCATTTTCTTTAGCGAAATCTCTTTCTACCGGGACTTCAAAAAGTTTTTTTGTGGGACAAACAAATAAAATAAAAAAATAAGTTATTAAGAAATAAAGCGGAAAACCTTAGAACAATCTAAATCGACCTGACTCAAAAACGGAACCCTTCCGTTTCAAAAAGAAAATTTCCCAATTCCATTTCCCGGTGAATTAATCCATAGGAAATGGAATTCTTCTGTTTACTTTATTAAAAAAAAGTGTTTTTTTTTTTTGAGGGGGGACTTAATTCATAGTAAGACTCGCTGGTTTTAGAACAGCTCAAGTCGAGAAGAGTCTAAACTCCACAATAAAACCAAAACCCTAAACTAAAAAAATGAACCTTCAAGTACATATTTGAAAAAATTTTTATTCATTGATTTGAATCTTTTCTATAAAATATTGCACTTAATTGAATTCTTAAATCTAGACGATTTCTTATTCATAGGTTATTATGGGGTCAAGACAAGCCGCTATGGTGAAATTGGTAGACACGCTGCTCTTAGGAAGCAGTGCTAGAGCATCTCGGTTCGAGTCCGAGTAGCGGCACGGCATGTCATCTCCTAAAAAAATAAATAAAATAGATCCTATAATGAATAATAATGAATTCTGATTTCGATTTTATAATTAAGGGAAAGGGACTTTTTTTATGATATTTTCCACTTTAGAGCATATATTAACTCATATTTCTTTTTCTACTGTTTCAATTCTAATTACAATCCATTTGATAACCCTTTTTGTTGATGAAATCGTAAAACTATATGCTTCATCCGAAAAGGGCATGATAATGATCTTTTTATGTATAACAGGATTATTAATTTCTCGTTGGATTTATTCAAAACATTTTCCACTAAGTGATTTATATGAATCATTAATCTTCCTTTCATGGAGTTTTTCCTTTATTTATATCGTTCCATATTTCAAAAAAAATAAAAATATTCTAAACACAATAATTAGTCCAAGTGCTCTTTTTTCCCAGGGCTTTGCTACCTCAGGTCTTTTAACTGAAATACATGAATCCACAATATTAGTACCCGCCCTTCAGTCCGAATGGTTAATAATGCACGTAAGTATGATGATATTAGGGTATGTGTCCCTTTTATGTGGATCATTATTATCAGTATCACTTCTAGTCATTACAGTTAGAAAAAATATTCTCTTTTTTTCTACGAATAATTGTTTATTAAATTTAAACGAGTCATTTTTACTTGGTAAAGCCCAATACATGCACCAAGTAAAAGGAAAAAACGTTTTACAAAAAACTTCTTTTTTTTCTCCAATAAATTATTATAAATCACAATTAATTCAACAATTGGATTATTGGAGTTATCGGGTTATTAGTCTAGGATTTCTCTTTTTAACGATAGGAATTCTTTCTGGAGCAGTATGGGCTAACGAAGCATGGGGATCCTATTGGAGTTGGGACCCAAAAGAAACTTGGGCCTTTATTACTTGGATCATATTTGCAATTTATTTGCATACTCAAACAAATATAAAATGGAAGGGTACAAATTCAGCAATTGTAGCCTTTATTGGATTTCTTATAATTTGGATATGCTATTTTGGAGTAAACCTGTTAGGAATAGGATTACATAGTTATGGTTCATTTAAATTAACATCTAATTAAATTGAAAAAGGTGTTCTTACCACTTAACAATAGAAACCAATAAGAATAGAAAAGCATACACCGCATATCAGATAAAATGAACTAGTGAAAGTCCCGCGAATCAAAGTCACGAGGCTCTCGCTAGTTCAAATTTATTTTTTTTTTACTTAACACAAGAAAAAAAAAGTATTCTTTTTGTCATTATACAATGAACCCTTTTGTAAATGATAAGATAGTTTTTTCGTTTTTTATCAAAAAACTATTTCTAAAAAGAATTAGATAGGATAGCTTCAACCTTTTCAACTGATAGTGAAAGAACGAAATCTGGGTACATACCAATACCGAGTACGGGTAAAAAAATAGAGATCGAAAGAAATAACTCTCGCGGCCCAGAATCAAAAAAATAAGAGTTTGGGCCATTAAATATCTTGTATCCATAGAACATCTGGCGTAACATAGATAATAAATAAATGGGGGTTAATATCATTCCAATTGCCATTACAAAAGTAATTGGGACCTTTATCATTAAAAGGAATTTTGGACTAGTAACTAATCCCAAAAATACTATAAATTCGGCAACAAAACCACTCATACCCGGCAATGCGAGGGAGGCCATCGAAAAACTACTGAACATCGTGAACATTTTTGGCATTGGGATAGCTATTCCACCCATTTCGTCAAGATAAAGAAGGCGTATTCTATCATAAGTTGTTCCGGCCAAGAAAAAAAGTGCAGCACCGATAAATCCATGAGAGATTATTTGTAAAAGGGTTCCATTGAGCCCCATATCCGTGATAGAACCAATTCCTATAACTATGAAACCCATATGAGATACAGAGGAATAGGCTATTCTTTTTTTTAAATTCCGTTGACCAAGAGATGTTGAAGCTGCATAAATTATTTGCATTGCACCCACTAGTATCAACCAAGGAGAAAAGAGAGAATGAGCATGAGGAAATAATTCCATATTAATCCGAATTAATCCATACGCTCCCATTTTTAATAAGATTCCGGCTAGAAGCATACAAGTACTATAATGCGCTTCTCCGTGGGTATCTGGTAACCATGTATGTAGGGGTATGGTTGGTAATTTGACAGCAAAAGCAAGAAAAAACCCAATATAAAATAATATTTCCAAGGCCGCAGGATAGGACTTATTAGCCAATATTTCAAAATTTAATGTTGGTGCAGTAGAACCATATAAACTAATACCCAGAACTCCCAGTAAAAGAAAAATAGAACCTCCTGCCGTGTACAAAATAAATTTTGTAGCCGAATATAGACGTTTTTTTCCTCCCCACATGGATACAAGTAGATAAACGGGAATTAATTCTAACTCCCACATGAGAAAAAAAAGTAAAAGATCTCGAGAAGAAAATAAGCCTATTTGTCCACTGTACATTGCTAACATTAGGAAATGAAATAATCGAGAATCTCGAGTAACCGGCCAAGCCGCTAAAGTAGCTAAAGTAGTGACGAATCCCGTTAGTAAAACGGGTCCTATAGAGAGTCCATCTATTCCTAATCTCCAATGAAAATCCAAAAAAAGGATCCATTTATAATCTTCCATTAGTTGGATTAATGGGTCATCTGGTTGAAAATGATAGCAGAATACATAAGTTGTTAGAAGAAGCTCTAAGATACACATACATAGAGTATACCATCGGATTACTCTATTTCCCCTATGTGGAAGAAAAAAAATCAAGCAACCTGCAAATATTGGCAAAACTACAATTATTGTTAAACAAGGAAAATGGTTCGTGGTAAAGACAAGATACGCTTGGGCCAGAAAAACCCGTGCCCAAAATCAAATTAAATTGAGCACGAGTTTTGTCGGTAAAAAAAAATAAAATGGGTTCAAGTAGAGTTTTATGGAATGTATCAATAAGCTAGACCCATACTACGAGTTGTTTCATGCCATAAATAAACCCGAACACTCAAAAAATCCGTCGGACACGCGGATTCACACCTCTTACAACCAACGCAGTCTTCGGTTCTTGGGGCAGAAGCAATTTGTTTAGCTTTACATCCATCCCAAGGTATCATTTCTAATACATCGGTGGGGCACGCCCGTACACACTGGGTACATCCTATACATGTATCATAAATCTTTACTGAATGTGACATTGGATCTATACATTTTGAACGTCATAAATTTTCGGTCTAATAAACTAACTTATAAATGAATCCTATAGTTAGATACTGGACGAATCAATGAGTGATCATAATCAATTTACTTCCTAATTTCTTTATGAAAAAGGACCAAAATACTTTGATTTCCTGTGTTTTTGCAACCCCGACTTTGCCTTACCTGTCTCAAACTTATGAATTTGAACTTATTTCTAAATATTCAATTTTGCACTGATACAATAATGAATACTATTTATTCAACAAGTTTGATTGGTTAATACGAGTTGATTTTCTGTTACGATAAATTGATGAAACAATAGCTGGTCCAATAGCGGCTTCAGCGGCTGCAATAGTTATAATAAAAATGGAAAAAATGTCTCCTCTTAATTGACGATTATCACAAATATCAGAAAATGTTACAAAATTTATATTAACTGAATTTAATAGAAGTTCAAGACACATAAGAGCTCTAACCATATTTCGACTTGTGATTAATCCATAGATACCAATAGAAAATAAATAGGCACTCAAAAAAAGTATATGTTCGACCATCATTAATAAACTCCCTACCAAGATCAATTTTGATTCGTTTTAAGTTTTAATCTGAACAATAATTCAATAGATTCGATTCTAACAAATATGAAACAAGGAAGTAGATTGGTAATAGATCGATATACAAAGTAAAGCCCTTCTATTCTATTTTTTAAACAGAAAGAGTAATTCAAATTAACGAATTATACCTTTTAATTCTATTTGAATTAAATTACTTGTTTTAAAGATTTATTATTGATTATTGACGAGCTATAGAAATAGCACCTATTAAGGCGACTAAAAGGATTATTGAAATGAGTTCAAATGGAAGAAAAAAATCCGTTGCTAAATGAATTCCAATTTGTTGATTATTACTTATTAAATCTTGTTCTAAAATCTGATTTGATTTTGTAGTCCAGCTGATCCCATACCAGGTCGTATCCGAAATAGTAGTAATTAATGAAATAAAAAGACTTGTACAAATTATTGAAGTAATTCCATCCCCAACCGTCCAAAGATGAAAATCGTTGTAATATTCTGAACCATTCATAAACATCACAGCAAAAATTATTAAAACATTTATAGCTCCTACATAAATAAGGAGCTGCGCAGCAGCTACAAAATAAGAGTTCGATAGAATATAGAATAAGGATATACAAAAAAGAACCAATCCCAATGAAAAGGCCGAATAAATTGGATTTGGAAGTAATACTACTGCCAGACTTCCTAATATAAGACCCGACCCTAGAAAGACTAAAAGAAAATCATGTATTGGTCCGGGTAAATCCATTTGATTTTATAAAAAAAAATCGAAAAATTTCATGTCTTTGTTGACCTGACCAGGAAAAAAGAAGTTATCTTTTTTTTTAGTTAGAAATGTTTTGTGAATCGAGAGTTTTATATATTGTTGAATTGAGGTAAATTCGAAGAAATTGTTCGAATTGTTAAATCTTCCATTATTGGTATCGGTAACCGGCCTAAAGCAATTTGATTATAATTCAATTCATGACGATTATAAGCAGAAAGCTCATATTCTTCGGACATTGATAAACAATTTGTTGGACAATACTCAACACAATTACCACAAAATATACAAATTCCAAAATCAATACTGTAATTAAGTAATCGTTTCTTTCGAATATCCGTTTGTAATTTCCAATCTACAACGGGTAGGTCTATAGGACATACACGAACACATACTTCACAAGCAATGCATTTATCAAATTCAAAGTGGATTCGGCCTCGGAAACGTTCTGATGTAATCAACTTTTCATAGGGGTATTGAATAGTTACAGGTAAACGATTCGCGTGGGACAAGGTAATTACGAAACCTTGACCAATATACCTGGCAGCTCGTGTTGTTTGTTGACCAGAGCTCAAGAACCGAGTTAGCATAGGGAACATGTCGGAATATCTATAAATAATTTTACTCATTTCTTTCTCTTGTTTGAGACAAGTTATGAAGAATATAATATTCTATCCCTTTACAGTGAAAGAAGTTGGAACGAAGTCGTTAATAATAGATTACCTAAAGAAATAGGTAAAAGAAATTTCCATCCAAGATTTAATAGTTGGTCCATTCTCAGCCTTGGTAAAGTCCATCTTGTTGCAATAGAAATGAATAAGAACAAATAAGTTTTAGTCAGCGTAATAAAGATACCTATTATTGTTCCAAAAACCTTCCCTCTTTTATTTATGTCAAATAATTCAGTACAAAATAGGTTTGGAATAGAAAGATTCCACCCCCCCAAGTAAAGAACTGTTACAAATAATGAAGAAATTAATAGATTTAGATATGAAGCAATATAAAATAAGCCAAATTTGATACCCGAATATTCGGTTTGATAACCAGCTATTAATTCTTCTTCTGCTTCTGGTAAATCAAAAGGTAATCTCTCACACTCGGCTAGAGAAGAAATTAGAAAAATAATAAACCCTATAGGTTGACGCCACAAATTCCATCCCCAAAACCCATATTTGGATTGTGTTTCAACTATATCAACTGTACTTAAACTGTTAGATAATCATAGTCGACAATAACATCACTGCTTTCATCGCTATTACAGAACCGTACATGAGATTTTCGCCTCATACGGCTCCTCATAGGTCACAACCTTTCAACACTATTTATCTTGATGCGTTGATGTGTTTGTAGGATCTATAGAGAATAAAACTCTTATCCTAAGGCCTAGAATTAGACTAATGGAATTCTGTCTGCTAGATTTATAATTTATAATTATAATAAAAAGTGCTTCTGAATTGATCTCATATTTTAAGAATTTTCATTTTTCTTTGTTGATTAAAAACTTTAGCCTTGAATAAAAAAAAAGACTTTTTAGAGGAATATTGCATAAATATTTGATATTTCAACTTCTCATTTTCGATTACGCAAAATAATTTAGACATTACATAACAAGAATTTTTTTCTTCCTATTCTACTTTCTCAGAAAAGAAGCATTATTCCCGTTATCAAAAGTAAAAGATTTCTTCGTTTTGATAGTTATTTACTTAATCGGTGGACAGGAACATACTCTGGGTCGAAATCGTGGGGAGTACTTCTTAAGAATTTCTACCAACTTAAAGCCCCAATTCGAATTATTTTTCTATAAAAAAAATATCCTATTGGATAATTTTTAGAATCTCCATTACAAATCCTTTGTGTATCTTGGTCTTCCTAACCATCCACTCGTTTTTTTGAATCTTTCATTAGGATAATAAATCTATCTATAGTATAAAAAACCCATACAATTGATCTCGTAAACCCGCTTCAAGTCATGATAATTAATCAACCAATCTTGGGGTAAACAGCCTTGACTGCTTATGTTTACTTTCGCTTAATTCTTGTACATAGGAAATGAGATTTCATTCTTTTAACAGCAAATTTGTAAGCCGTTTTATTTCACCCATATAACTATCTGGTTTAATTCATCAACCCAATGATGAATAAAAAAATAAAGATTCAAATCATTTGACTTTCTTGTTATAAAGAAAAGAAACGGGGGAATTTTTATGTTTCACCGAATCACACGTAGAGAAATTGATAATACACATAGAGTTAATGGTATTTCATAACTAATAGATTGAGCAGCAGCCCTTAATCCACCTAAAAAGGAATATTTATTATTTGATCCGTATCCTGACATAAGCAATCCAACCGGAGCAAGACTTGAAACGGCGATCCATAAAAAAACACCAATACTAAGATCAGCCAGAATAAAACGATAGCTAAAAGGAATTATTGAATAACTTAGTAAAATGGATATGACTGCTATGGATGGACCAATACTGAATAAACGAGTATCTCCTCTAGATGGAAGAAGATTTTCTTTGAAAAGTAGTTTTGTACCATCGGCTAAAGCTTGAAGAGTTCCCAAAGGTCCCGCGTATTCGGGTCCAATACGTTGCTGTATCCCTGCAGATATTTCTCTTTCTAACCAAACAATTACTAGAACACCCAGTACGATTCCTAATACAAGAATTAAAATAGGGACAAGTATCCATATGATCCCATAAGCTTCTTTTAAGGATTCCAATCTGGAAAAAGGATGGATAGCTTCTATTTCTGTTATATCAATTATCATTTCAACGATCAACTTCTCCCATAATGATATCTATACTACCTAGTATCGTCATAATATCAGCCAATTTCATTCTTTTAACTAACCGGGGAAGAATTTGCAAGTTTATAAACCCCGGCGGTCGGATTTTCCATCTCCAAGGAAAAACACTCTGATCTCCGATCAGAAAAATTCCCAATTCTCCTTTTGGTGCTTCGACTCTTACATAAAGTTCTTGCTTGGACAATTCAAAAGTGGGAGAAGGCTTTTTACTAATAAATCGATATTCAAAATCATTCCATTCGGGGTCTTTTATTCTATCAAAGCGCCGGCTTTCTAAATTTTCATAGGGCCCCCCTGGAATTCCTTCCAAGGCTTGTTGGATTATTTTTATGGATTCTGTCATTTCGCCGATTCGTACTAAATAACGAGCTAATGAATCCCCTTCTTTTTGCCATTTAATTTCCCAATCAAATTCGGCATAACACTCATAACGATCAACTTTACGAAGATCCCATTGTATTCCGGAAGCCCGTAGCATGGGCCCCGATAAACCCCAATTTAGTGCTTCTTCTCCGCCAATAATACCTACGCCTTCAACTCGTTCTAAAAAAATCGGATTTCGTGTAATAAGCTTTTGATATTGAGCAACCCCAGTTAAAAAATAATCGCAAAAATCCAAACATTTATCTATCCAGCCATAAGGTAGATCAGCAGCGACCCCTCCGATACGAAAAAAATTATGCATCATACGCATACCGGTAGCAGCTTCAAATAGGTCATATATCAATTCTCGTTCTCGAAAAATATAGAAAAAGGGGGTCTGTGCCCCAATATCTGCCATAAAAGGGCCAAGCCATAACAAATGGGAAGCGATACGACTCAACTCTAGCATAATAGCTCTAATATAGCTAGCCCTTTTTGGTACTTGAATATTTCCTAGCCGTTCAGGTCCATTTACGGTTATTGCTTCTGTAAACATGGTAGCTAAATAATCCCAACGTGTTACATAAGGCAAATATTGTATAATTGTTCTATTTTCCGCAATTTTCTCCATTCCTCTATGTAAATAACCCAATATAGGTTCACAGTCAATAACATCTTCACCATCGAGAGTAACGATCAGTCGAAGAACACCATGCATTGATGGGTGGTGAGGCCCCATATTCACTATCATGAGGTCGTTTCTTGTAATTGGTGTAATCATAAGTATTTCCTGAGTCAGTCTTCCATGCATTTCTGAAAGTAAAAAGAAGTTCATTAAAATTTAAACGACTAAACTCATCAAATGGTATTATGCTTCAAATTAACGGGTTTTTATTTCTCGAATAGCCAACTCATTAATTAATTCTTTATAGCGCCCTCTACTTCTTTTTGACAAATAGGCTAGTAGTCGTTGACGTTTTCCCAAAATTTTGCGCAAACCTCTCTGAGATGAAAAGTCTTTTTTGTGCAATTCCAAATGTGAAGTAAGCCTCCTTATCTTAGCGGTGAAACTTAATATTTGAAATTCAACAGACCCTCTATTTTCTTCGTTTTCTTTTTGAGAAATAATTGAAATGACTGAACTTTTTACCATAAAAAAATTCTCCTTTTTCCTTGTACAAATATGGATTTTACCGATCAGTAATAGTAATAATAATGCTATTAATTTCTATGCGGTATATACAATAATTTAATCAAAATAACTCCTAATTTTCTGAATTCAAACCACCCAATCGAATTTGAAATTCGATTTATATAGAAATAGAAAATGATGGGTGCAGTTTCGCATCGAAGACCTCAAATTAAGAAACTTCTGTTAATTCATTTCGAGATCTAATTGAGATATTATTCATAGTCATTTCATATTGGATACTAGAATGAGATGTGAGACAAGAAAAGCACGTGATCGTTATATTAATTTCATATACCCTATAATTATATATATAGGGTATATATAAATAGTATTTAGGATATACAGAAAAAGTGTATTATTCACAGAATTTCAATCGCGGATACAGATATATTCTTAACATGCTGAAACGGCTGCCATTATTGGTATTAAAACAATAACGATTCATACAAGCTAAATCTTCTAATCGATAATTAGGCCAAAGAAAGAGTTTTAATTTCATTAATTTATTTTTTTCTCTATCAAGATGATTATTGTTAGGCGAAACTCGGCTGCTCTTTGTTACGTTCTTTTCATTCCAAAATAATGGATTTCTCTCTATAAAATTTCTATTCTTTGAACTGAAACAAATTAGAATTCTCACTTTTCTACGACGTTTAAACGATAAAATATTTTCTGGAACAAGTAAACCAAAATTATTTTTGTTTCTATTTTCGCTTATTCTTTGATGTGGTAAAATAGTTTCATCAAAATTTTTCTTAGAAATATATCTTTGCTCTTGATATTTTTGATTAATTTGATGCTTACTCTTATGAAGCAACGAAATACCTATCGTTTGGTACATAATAAATTGTCCATCTTTTTGGCCAGACAAACGAAGTGGTTCTACAATCAATACTCCTTTCTTCATCAATTCTGAGAGAGTTAAATTCTTTTGAATCAACATTATATCCAAACTCATTTCTCTTTTTTGAATGGAGGATATAGTAATTTTTTTTGGATCTATTAGTCTAAGCAGGAGACAGTAGACCTTGATATTATCGATCATTCTTTGATTCAAAGTTGCGCCCCATCTCAATTGAAAAAGCAAATAACGTTTCAAGAAGAAATCTAGTTCTGCTTCTGTATTTCTTTTGTATTGTTTTTTATTTTTCCCCTTTTGCATGTCCGAGATTGTATAATTTTCTTCAATATCTTTTTGTTGTGAGAGAACGTATTTGTGATCTTCTTGGCTTATGGGTTCTTTTTCTTCTTCGTTTCGGTACTTTTTATTCGATACTATCAACAAATTAATCTTTTTATTTTTACTACTATTTAAGTTTAAAAGAAGCAATTTACTTGGTATAAACCAAGGTTTCATTCTATATGCCTTATAAAGTAACACAAATTCTGGGAATAGCCAAAATCCCAGATTCGGTATAGGGCGCTTTAGCATTTTTTCATTCATTCCCATCCAATCAAAAAACCCTTTGTGAGAGTTTAGGGAATTTGTTTCTGGAATCATAAGATAAAAAAGATCTTTTTTATAAATTATTTGAGAGTTTTTAGTACGAATTTGATCATTTTGATACCTATTGGTATCAATTATGATCCAGGGCTCAATATCTACTTTTTGTCTAAGATAAAAATCGAAATATTTCCAATCAAAATATTTTCTATTAGTCGGCTTTTTCATATATGGAATATCAACCTGTCCTAGATCATTTGGAGTAGGGATGTTTCTCCCTGTATCAAAAAGGGCTTTTTTGGCCCTGTTATAAGTATAATAAATTTCTTGGTTTTTATTTCCTTCAAAGGGAGGTCTATAAAAAAAGCATTCCGTTTTATTTTCATAATTAATAAATTTATATGATAAAAGATTATATCTATAGTATTTTCGAAAATTATTTTTTTCATTAGATAATAACACTTCAGATTGTTTTTTGGAACCAACTAATAGGTTTTTTTCGTATGAATGCCGCTTGCTTAAATTTTCCTTTTTAGCTATACAGCGCTGGGGAACTCTAGTTCCCCGTTTTTCTGGTATTAATCTAGACCATCTGATCTGAGATAAATGGTATTGAAAATGTCCTTTTAACCAGTTTTTCCATTGATTCATTTCAATTTCATAGATCGGAAGTTTCTTATTTGCTAATTTAGAATTAACCATTCTTTGTTTTTCAAAAGAATCCTTTATTTTACGCTTAATAAAGGGGGGTATTCTTTGATATTGAACAGCGGATCTTAGCGAGTTATTTATTTTTAGTTGTGATAATTTGTAAAATACATAGGCTTGTGACATGTAGGATAAGTCATAAAAAATATGTGAATTTTCTTTAATTTTAATATTACTAATCTTATCAAGTGGCTTTTTTATAGTCAAAATAAACGCGATTGGAGTTTTCTTTTTTGTATTTATTTTTGTTTGTTTTCTTTCATTATTGTAAATCGATTTATCAATAATTTTTTTTGTTAATTTAAGAAAAAGTTCTGTATTTATTCTGGGAATATTAATGATAGATAAAAATGTATCTGTGTAGGTGTTTTCAATGAAAATTTTTAAAAAGGAGGGTAATTTACAGATTAATCGAACATTTCTTCTTTTTACTATTTGCCATTTTTCCAATCTTTTAGCATTATAACTTGTTTTCTTAGGACTAAGATTATTTATTCTTGGAGTTACTTTTTTTTTCTCTTTTGAGATTCTTTCTATTTTATTTCGAATTTTACTTGTTTTATCAGCGAGATCTTTCGTTTT